TCCCAGTTATCTTCAATTACTTAGTGAGAGCTTATCGAATTGATGTAAGGCAGGGATACCATGTAGGAGGCCTGATCATACACCTTAACTCACTAGAGCGAGCGTGGACATTACTTTGAAACGTCGGTGACTACCCTGTAGGTAGAGCGGCTTTCTCCTAGAGTGTATAGCTCATTCGAAGTTCGACCTCATGAAACATAGAGCTGTCAAAGTCCTCTCCTTCCAGTCGTTCTTACAGTCAAGTGACTGACCTTTCCCTCCTATCGTTAGAGCTACTTCCTCCGCCTCCCCTCTTTTTATATTTAATAAAAGAAGGCTTTGGCTGTGCCCTTTTAACAATATTATCAGACGCGCCCCTACCTTACAAAGAACATCAAAAAAAGGCAATCCTCTCTTATCAAATGGCACATCAGCCGCAAGACCCTGGATAACGAACCTGTGTGATTGGGGCATTCTACAATTTAAGGTCCGATTTATTCTTGTCCTTTATGACTGGGATTTGTTGACTCCCTAACCTAATATGGATACCCAGCCCAGACCTGAGAATAGCCAACTTCTTATTCTTATTGTATGACCATGCTGAGTTAAGAGAAAGCACCTTCTCAATTTCTGTAATGTCTACTGCTTTTTCGACTACTTAATCTGTTGCTGGATGATTGACTGTGGATTGACCAGGGGTAAATACCTTTGCTCCAGGCCTTTGCTTCCAAGATGTATAGTTGTTTACGAGATGTGAGAAGCGTGGATTCCTCGAGATGTCTAGTCATAGTCTGTTGTGTCACTTCAAAGATGATTGCCGGGGACGACTTCAATGATTGTATTTCCTCTGGGCCTGTTCAGGAAGAGATGTTTTGGTCATTCTGGTAATTTTTTTCATTGAAACAAGTTCCAACCACGATGGTTTGGCGTGAGAGGTAGAGCCAAATGCGCCGATTTCCTTGTTTGTCACCATCTCTTTCAAATGTTCGTTCATTCGCGTCTTAGACAAGGTGGGTTCACCCCTTTGTGTGCCGGTTGGTCCTTAATTTTTTAATATAAATAAATAAGAATTGGGTGTCGCATTAGCTTTTTACAAGGTGACGACGGGATAAGATTTCAAATAAATAGGAAAACCAGCCCTTGAATGGCATGCTCCCTATCTGTCTCAATTGGCCGAGCTGAATCGGTCAACCTGTAGGAAACAAACTAGTCAATTGCTCTTCTATCTTACTGAATCACTCAACTTCGATTCCTGCATCGTTTGCATACATTTCCTATCCGGGATAAGGGGTTTAAGGCGGAAAAGGCATATAGAATGGTAACGGCTGAACAGAATCAATGTATCCTCAGAAAATAGAGTCCAGTGGTTCGAATCCACTTCTAAAAGCGGGTGAAGGTGGGGACATTAGCAACCTCAACTCGAGACGAGAAGGGGCACCTGAATCCTCTAATGAGGAGACCTTTTGACATAACTCACCTAAATTGTTTTCATTCATGGATGTCTTTTCAGGATACAATCCGCTAGAAAAGACCAAGGATAGAACCAATTCATCCCATTCTTCGGTTGAAGCAGCTGCCCTTCCATCAACAGAATTGGCTCCAGCGGGCCTAAGTAGACCTCCTCCATTAGTTCCAAACCTTGACGGTTGGGCTTTTAGGTATAGGTCAAGCGGTTAAAGAAAGAAGGAGTCGGAGCGGATAAAGAACAAAAGATTTATGTTGCTAAATCGCACACATGTCAGAACAACACTTAGAGATCGGGCAGCACCGGGAATGGATAGACAAGTTCAGGAGTAAGGTTTCTCGGTATGGAAGAGCAGCTGATCTTGCACCAACCATTGAATGCGTAGATTCAAAACCAACGATGATACTTGAAGAAGCGTAGTTGCCTTGGCGGGTATAACTTCTCCAAAATTTGTGTGTAAAGTAAAGCAAGCTGTTTGATTCCGCCTTTGAAAGAGAACCTCCGAGCAACCTTTTTATTTATGAGTTGAAAACCTTTTTGTCTGGTCCGAGGGGTTCTCGTAGAATTCTTTTTGATTAATTAGAGTCAGGTGCGCCCGAGGGAGCGACAAGGTAATCAGGTAGGAGCTGCGGGAGTTCAATAGCCGTGTGGAAAGAAAAAGTAAACAGGGGCACCTGAATTATCATAAATGAAGAGATTTCGCAGATGCGGTCTATGGACTCTTTGCTACTGATTTGAGACCTGGAATGAGGAAGTGTCCGCTCTTGAATTGTAGGGAAGCCCCTCTTTTCACGACATAAACGAAAGGAGAAGCTCAGGGGCAGAGGAGACGGAGCAGGTCTTTCATCAGCTGTGAATCCTACCGATGCCGATACCGAACCAAAGGTCTTTCCCCAGTTGACCTTCTTTCTCTTAGTTTTCGCTTAACAGCGCCTTTCAGATCCGCGCCAGGCCGACAAGTATGAGATAGATGCTCTCAAATGCGCAATTGAATCCGAGTGGTGGCGAACAGACAAAGCTATCTGGGACCCATCGATGATATTTGATTGCCCCGGCTCTGACTTCACCATAGAAGGGAAGGAAAAGAGGCTAGTTCGTGGCTTTTAGTCTTAACTGACACACTATCGGACTTTACTGGCTTGAAACTTTCAGTTCTCTTACTCGACTAGAGGGCTTTCCCTCACATCCGACTCTTCATTATAGAAGGTTCTTTCTGTCCAATACGGGGGAATCAGCTTCATTCAATGCCAGCATCTCTCTCAGCTGCAAGAAGATCAACTGCATTGCCAAGCTCCAACTCTGCTTTTAGCTTTAGTCGGCTCCTCCTGGAGTTCGGAATCGGCAAGAGATAAGAGGGACGTACTTAACAGCAAGGAAGTGGAATCAATCCCGTTTGCTACAGGATTCTTTCTTTCAGGTAAACCCCTTTTTACTAGAAAGTAAAATCTCAGTTTGAAACCCCAATACTTGCTACTTCAGCAGAGGCATCTTCCTGGCTTAGAAAAGATCCGCTAGAGATTCCCTCAGACTCCTAGTCGAGATCTTCTCTTTCTCCTATCCCGGTAGACGGGCGAGCATATCCTAACCTTAAGAAGTTAGTTTTCAAGAGAAGGAGTACCGCTCTTCAACTCCGCTCCTTTCCTCAGTTCTTCTTAGTACCCTTTAATGAATGGGAAGAGGAAGTGGGAAGACCTCCCCGGTCGAGCAGTTTGCAACTCCGATCCCTAACCTAAAGGTAAGTTTGACCCGGTCTAACAGCGTATTGTCCGCTCAAACTAAGAGCAGTTTGGAATGAAACTTCCTCCCGGGTCGAGTGAGCTCTTGCTTCTCCGCTTCGAGTAGCCGACTCGCCCTTTCTTACCAGATATAGGATTCCCTTTCAAAAGATGCCGAGCCAAGATCAGGTGATTTTCTTCCTCTAGTTAGGCATAGTCCGAATTAGCTCGTCAGTGGTAGAAGCTGGTTCATCGGCTTAAGCCAGTCAATCTATCCAAAGAGCCTACCCTACGCCTCCTATAATAGATTCAGCTCCAGCTGCGCTTTGCTTCTTTCTCAATCCTGAATCCTTACTTGCTACTTTCATCACGAAAGACGCTTTCTCAGTATCTATTCAATTCGGACTTCATGCTCACTTCAGAAATGAAGCTAATAAGGCCTAAAGCTGAGCGACGAGTCCACTGGCATGAGAATCAAGCGAAGTAGAGCGATAAGCACACTATCGATTGATCCAAAGAAGCTTAACGACAACTTCCATTCCAGGCCCTGAAGGAAAGAAAGAGACGAAAGCAATCCCTTGCTCCGGCCCTTAGAATACCATGAATCTTGACCCTAGTGAAGGTAGTCGATGAGAGGAATAGGTGGTTTCCAAAGGATAGAGTCATTGTATATGACGCTCTATCTGTATTGGATGGATGCCTTAGCTGTGGATAATTTCTTTCAAGTCTTCTTTTCTTTGATCGCCTAAGTCCTTGACTTGAACACTTCGCTGAAATCATGTAGAAGAGGTCATCCCTTAGTGGACTGATTCAACCTTGTAGCATATCTTGCAGCCGGTCTCCCCTCATTCATGCCTTCCTTCAAGGCCTATTCTTTTGGATATCCTTGTTCCCCTCTTTCCTGGAACATCCTTTTCTTCTGATTGATGGGACTTCTTTCTGCAATCCCTTGACCTAACCTCTCCTTGCCGCAGCCAAGTCTTCCCCAACCTCTCCTGATGTTCTTGGTGAGCTAGCCTGTCATCCACCGCCCCAACTGTGATGGTCCCCTTCGGCTAGTTCTTTCACAAGTGACCCAGTCTTCCATCTGCTTCTTCCTCCAAATGGTTTTGTCCCCCTAGCCAAGTGGTTCTGTCTTTCTTCTAGTAGGTACTCTAGAGGTCTTCAGCCCCATGTTCCACAGATGGACAGCCGGGACAGGACCGGGTTCTATCTCATGATGCTGCTGCTACGTTCATTTGGTCGAGCAAGGTCTTACCTTGTCTTCTATGTATGGCTGGCTCTTCTTGATCTTGAGGTCATGGGCTAACTCGACCGTAGGGAGAGGGGTTCAAGATGCCCTCGTCTAAGTCTGTCTATTTCGTTCTTTGCTTTAGGAGCTCGTAGGTCTCAAGGGTTGTTTTCCAACTCGACCGGAGGACTTGAGATGTCGCTAAGGGAACGTCTTCCGGATCGATCGAAGAGGGAGGTGAAAAGAAGAAGTTGAGTATATCATAGCTGACCGCAGGTTGGATAATCTCCGCTTGCCCTGTTGAAACCTCACCCTATGTCAGTCTTGCTCGTCGAAGACGTAGAAATGAAACTGTGTAGATAGAGGTGAAGGTTACAAAATGAACAACCTATCAATCCTCGTAGTCGAACCTTGTTTTTGTGGAATATGTACCCCGGCCCTGTATCATGAACACACGAAGGGTACGGCATCGGGTCAAATAGGAAGAATTCTCCAAACACTAAAATCCTCGTTGGACGGAAAAAGGAAGGCGAAAGCCTATCTATAACTAGGGACCGCCAACCCAGACTTTGATCAACAATAGGCCAACTGCTGATTCTGGTAGTTAAAAGAAAGCCCATACCTAACTCGCTATGCTTACAGCTTGGCACGGTCCCGTGCTATGCTATTTGATCGAGATTCGAAAGACCCTTCCTCGCCGCCACCTTCCTTCTGAGCCAGCCCGATTGGAATCTTGTACACTTTCGTTATCTTTCTTTTATTGATCCAGCCTATACCTATTTCCTCTTGCTTCGTGCGGCCGCCTGTACCTCATAGAACAGAAATCCTGTTTAGGAAGCTAGCAGCCATCAAGACTGAAGGCGAGTCAAGAAGGAACGGAGAGTTTACAATTCACAACCTGGCATCCCACACAGAAGACGATTTTTATTTGATAGCAGACTTTCTTTTGTGCCAAAGGGAGTTAGAATGTGCTTTGGTTCACAGGTGGTATATCCCTATATAGATATAGATAGGCTCTGTAGTCGGGCTTAAGCCAGTTTCACCGAGGGTTTAAGCAGTGATTAGGTACGAGCAATAGTCTGATTAGGATTCTGCTGGAACAGCGCTCTCTATTAAGAGCAGAAAAGACTGATCACTAAAGAGATACAAAGTTGTGTAGTTCCTTTGTGCCCAGAGGACTTGAAAGAGCTTCCTTAGGATTCTACCTCAATTCAAAGTCGTAAGTCTTTCGCTTGCCTAAGGTTAAGGTAAGGGGCTCGTTGGTCTTGGTTTCGATTCCAGAGATCGAGATTCGAATTAGCTTTTTTCGAACTAAAAAGAAAGTGAGGTGAGTGAGCAAGCAACTAGATCAAAAATGGAAATAATTGTTCTTTCACTTCCGGGAATTAAGTAGAGGATCCCGGCTTCCCTATCTGATGATTAGGATGATGCCTGAACTGGAACTGGTGGAATCCCTACTAGTCACCGATGTTGGTGCCTTTTCTGCTCTTGTCGGAGTAGCTACTCTTGGTGCTTTTGGCTTAAGGAAGCAAGTAAGCTGAGGGAGTTCTGTGGTGAAGGACTACGCGCTGCTAATGTCCACATTCGGTCGGTCTTCAAGTGAGTGAGTGAGATGAGGAGTGAAGAGATTCGGGTTAGCCAAGTACCATCCATTTAGCTATCGGACGATGTGATCGTCCGCCCATTATTTATTCTTCACCCCGCTTCTGGTCTTCCCACATGCAACTGGTATGCGGTAAGACAAGTCTTCATTCTACGCGGGTTAGAATATGATCTTCCTTATGTTAGCAAGAAGGAGATCTTTCGGAAGATCAGAAAGAATGCCCTGTTCCGTTTGAAAGTGAATCATATCATAATCATAGAGTGGAAGAATGGCTTGCGACAGTAAGAAAAAATGAACTTAAACCGTTAATTTACGAGCAGGGAATAGGCCTTATCCAGTGGGATCTCTTGGGTATTCCAACCAAGTACTAAAGAACCGGCGGTTATTCGGCATCTTCAAGCGAGTGAGTGGCCTTCAGAAGACGAGAAGGTTTAGAATCCTATTGTTACAATACCTATTGTTGTTGGAATATCCGTTGCTTTCGTTACCGGTCTTCTTCTTTGGCTAACTGTTTCAGTAACCGTTGCCTATCTGCTGTGAGAGTTGCCGCTGTTGGCATAGAGGCTCTTACTGTGATCGTAGAAGCTCCTATTGAATCAGCTGCACATTCATCTCTAGAGGAGCTTGTTCTCGAATACCCTCTTGCTGCAAGAAAAGAAGGGGTTGCTATTGAATCGTCTGTGAACGAATCTGCTGCAGGAAGGGCCCCATCAAAGGAAACTGCATTCTATCGTCTAGATCGCTTCCCAGCTTACTCAGGAAATCCACTCCCTTCCTCACTGACCTAGCCCTTACATATTTCTGCATAGTGTTCAAAAAGTCCTCCAACTGACTCACAGGGAACTCGCAGGGACCCCATTCGATCGTATCGCCTATTACTTCTTATCCGGAGAAGGAGACAGAAAGAATCCCACCAAGACTGGTATACATCTATTAATAGTAGTCCTTTGAGGCACGTTACATTCGTTACGCTCCTTAGCTCGGTAGGGGGTACAAGAGTTAGCTCGTTTGGATCGGAGTGAACCGAAAAGGGAATGTATTCAATATGCGAGTAAGAAGATTCATTTATAGGCTTGAAACCTAACTTGTCTGGAGAGCGAAATTAACCAATCAATTAAAAGCACATTAATTAGTTAATGCTTAACACTACAGCTAAGGGAAAAAGAAGTTCATCCATACACTTAAAAAAGGAGGTTAATATTCTCATCTTTTATCCTCTTTGGCTAAAAACAGACTGCTAGCTTTCAAGATTCCAGTTTTCAAACTTGCCTAAGCTCTCCATAGCTTTATGTCTATCCTGCCGCTCTATCTCTAGCTTTCTTATTTGCTTGCTCTAGAGCTCGCAGGTTTCAAAATGAGAACTTCCTTCCCCTCGAACCGACATGGAAGACTTAGATTGGCCTATCATTCAAATGAAATTTTATAGCACGCCAACAGGACTTACAAAAGCACTCCAACAACTCCCTTGAACTTGAAGATAAAATACTACTTATCCGGAAAAACAAGCATCGACTAAATAGAAGGCCCTTGAATCTTATCGTTAGCCTATAGCGCTATCTACCCTGACTTAAGGGATGTAACAGAAGTCTCAAGAGAACTAACAATCGATGGACTGGAAGGGCGAGAGACAGAAGAGCAAAGAGAACTCCATCTAGAATTTCCACTCCTTCTACCAAGTACGGCATTAGCAATTG